CACTTTAGGTCAACATATATGTATGTCTGCTCACAAAGCGAGAAGAGTAATTGATCAAATTCGTGGGCGGTCCTATGAAGAAACACTTATGATACTAGAACTTATGCCTTATCGAGCATGTTATGCCATTTTAAAATTGGTTTATTCTGCAGCAGCAAATGCTAATCACAATAAGGGTTTGAACGAAACAAGTTTAATCATTAGTAAAGCCGAAGTCAACGAGGGCACAACTGTGAAAAAATTAAAGCCCCGGGCTCGAGGACGGGGTTATCCTATAAAAAGATCCACTTGTCATATAACTATTGTATTGAAAGATATATCTTTAGATGAAGAGGAAGAAATAGATAAAAGGAAATTCTATAAATTAGAGCTGAGGAATACTTAAAGGAAGAATATTTTATATTATAAAAAATACAAATACGCTATATTATGTTATGCTTAAAAAAAATCGAATGAATAAAAAAAAAATACAAACAGATGTCACGTTTCACGATATATATAGTAGTGGGGGATTATGGGACAAAAAATAAATCCACTCGGTTTCAGACTTGGTGCAACCCAAGGTCATCATTCTCTTTGGTTTGCACAACCAAAAAATTATTCAAAGGATCTACAAGAAGATCAAAAAATACGAGATTGTATCAAAAATTATGTGCAAAATAATATGAAAATATCCTCTAATGTAGAGGGAATTGCACGTATAGAGATTCAAAAAAGAATCGATTTGATTCAGGTCATAATCTATATGGGATTCCCCAAGTTATTAATAGAAGACAGGACTCGAAGAATCGAAGAATTACAGACGCATGTACAAAAAGAACTCAATTGTGTAAACCGAAAACTCAACATTGCTATTACAAGAATTGCAAATCCTTACGGGCACCCCAATATTCTTGCAGAATTTATAGCCGGACAATTAAAGAATAGAGTTTCATTTCGCAAAGCAATGAAAAAAGCTATTGAATTAACTGAACAGGCAGGTACAAAAGGGATTCAAGTACAAATTGCAGGGCGTATCGACGGAAAAGAAATTGCACGTGTTGAATGGATCCGAGAAGGTAGAGTTCCTCTACAAACCATTCGAGCTAAAATTGATTATTGTTCCTATGCAGTTCGAACTATCTATGGGGTATTAGGCATCAAAATTTGGATATTTGTAGACGAGGAATAATAAGAACTTACTTGACTTATATTTAGTTATATCTGGTGATAAAACAAAAAATGGCAAACTCTTTCATTCTTTTTCTGGTAAATAATAAAAAAAAAAGAACAATTCTATAAGGTTGAATAAAAATTCGATTAATCATTTGATATAATTGCTATGCTTAGTGTGTGACTCGTTGGTTTTTTTAGGGTTGGGATTCAAAAAAATGGACAGCCCATAGTACAAACTGATAACTATAGAACTAATAACCAACTCATCACTTCGTGTTATCTGGATAGAAAGAACCAGTCAAGATATGATATATAAGTCATATCATTGTAGCAACTGAAATCTTTTTTACATAAAAAAAAAAAAAAAAAAACAATCTGATTATGGGTTGTAAAGCAATATATTATGGGTTGTAAAGCAATATAAAGTATACAGATAAATGGAAGGGTGAGAGAAAGATAGAAAAAGAATATTAATGATATATAATTCCAATATGTAAGGTCTATGAGTCATCTCATATAAAGGGAATGTAATAAAGCATCAATACTGATTGATCCATAATTAGACAAATCCGTGCATAGAACAAAAAATCAAGAGCCCCGAGCCAATAAAGACTGAGAAGGTTGACTCAAGAATAAATTTAATTGGAGGCTCCGTTGTAAAATTCAGACCTAATCATTAATCGAGAAGTGGTGGGAACGACAGAACCTGTGAATGCATAAGATTCTATTGAAAACGAATCCTAATGATTCATTGAGTAGGATGGCGGAACGAACCAGAAACCTATTCATTTATTCTGAGAGGTCATGTCATAGACTAATCTTACAACTGAATGTTGAAAGAGTAAATATTCGCCCGCGAATTTTTTTTTTATTTCTAAATTTTAGTCGATTCGAAATAAAAGGAAAAACAAAATAAAGATTCATTATAGCGTTCTACCAAAACGACATTATCTATAAATAGAATACGTGTTAAATTCTATATTAAAACACAAAAAATTTATAATTTATAATCGATTAGATCAAATTTCAAAGAATCCCACGATTCCATATATTATTAACCGTGTATTTTTTTTTTTGTTTAATTATTTTTAATTGTTTAATTCGCGAGGAGCTGGATGAGAAGAAACTCTCGTGTCCGGTTCTGTAGTAGAGATGGATGGAATTGCTAAACAACCATCAACTATAACCCCAAAAGAACCAGATTCCGTAAACAACACAGAGGAAGAATGAAAGGAATATCTTATCGAGGTAATCGTATTTGCTTCGGTAGATATGCTCTTCAAGCGCTTGAACCCGCTTGGATCACATCTAGACAAATAGAAGCAGGGCGGCGAGCAATGACACGAAATGCACGCCGCGGTGGAAAAATATGGGTACGCATATTTCCAGACAAACCTGTTACAGTAAGACCTACAGAAACACGTATGGGTTCGGGGAAAGGATCTCCCGAATATTGGGTAGCTGTCGTTAAACCCGGTAGAATACTTTATGAAATGAGCGGAGTAGCAGAAAATATAGCTAGAAGGGCTATTTCAATAGCGGCATCTAAAATGCCTATACGAACTCAATTCATTCTTTCTGGATAGGAATGTAGAAACAAACGAAAGGGGTTTTTGGGATGAAAAAAAACAATTGCAGGTTTCTTTTTTTGTTTTGAACAAATAATATTTCTTTTTTTTTTATTTATACCTTTGCATTGAAAAAGAAAAAACCGATAAAAAAAAAATGATATGATTCAACCTCAAACCCATTTGAATGTAGCGGATAACAGCGGGGCCCGAGAATTGATGTGTATTCGAATCATAGGAGCTAGTAATCGACGATATGCTCATATTGGTGACATTATTGTTGCTGTAATCAAGGAAGCAGTACCAAATACACCTCTAGAAAGATCAGAAGTGGTCCGAGCTGTCATTGTACGTACTTGTAAAGAACTCAAACGCGACAACGGTATGATAATACGATATGATGACAACGCTGCGGTTGTTATTGATCAAGAAGGAAATCCAAAAGGAACCCGAATTTTCGGCGCGATCGCCCGGGAATTAAGACAGTTAAATTTCACTAAAATAGTTTCATTAGCACCTGAAGTATTATAGGGGAAGACCTTAATATAGTATTTGAATGAAATTGATTAAATTAATTAGTAAATTGTTTATCTATCACGTATATATCTTTAATAATTCATAAATATTAAAAAATTCAGAAAAAAAGAAAAAGAGCATGTTGATTATATCAAAATTCGGGGGAAACAAAAATCTTAGTTTATCATGAGTAAAGACACTATTGCTGACATAATAACCTCTATACGAAATGCTGACATGAATAAAAAAAGAACAGTTCGAATACCATCTACTAACATCACTGAAAATATTGTTAAAATCCTTTTACAAGAGGGTTTTATTGAAAACGTGAGAAAACATCAAGAAAGCAAAAAATATTTTTTGGTTTTAACCCTACGACATAGAAGAAATAGGAAAGGACCATATAGAACTGTTTTAAATTTAAAACGGATCAGTCGACCCGGTCTACGAATATATTCTAACTATCAACGAATTCCTAGAATTTTAGGCGGAATGGGGGTTGTAATTCTTTCTACTTCTCGAGGTATAATGACAGACCGAAAGGCTCGACTAGAAGGAATCGGCGGAGAAGTTTTGTGTTATATATGGTAATCTTTCTAATAGCCGACACGGTCATATTTGTGAAAAAAGAGAAAGGACAAGTTTATAATATTATCCCTCTTACATTAGTTGATACTTCAAAGCGGTTTTACCTGGAATGAAACAACAAAAATGGATTCATGAGGGTTTAATTACTGAACAACTTACCGATGGTATGTATCTTCCGGATTCGTTTAGATAACAAAAAAATTATTCTGGTTTTTGTTTCGTAAAGGATTTCATGTAGTTTTATACGTATACTACCAGGAAATAGACTAAAAATTGAGGTAAGTCCTTATGATTCAACCAAAGGGCGTATAATTTAGAGACTCCAAAGCAAAGACTTGAATGATTAGGCGGTTTTTTCAATTTCAACATTCTTTCGTAAGGATACAATTCGAAATTCAAAATTTCAAGAAACTTATTTTCTTCCAATAAGTAGATTCGGAATTAAAAAAAGGAATGACAAATATGAAAATAAGGGCCTCCGTTCGTAAAATTTGTGAAAAATGTCGATTGATCCGTAGGCGGGGACGAATTATAGTAATTTGTTCTAACCCGAGACATAAACAAAGACAAGGATAATCTTTCTAAAACAAAAAGACTCTCGAAATCTAAAGGACCCGATGTACAGATGTACAAATAAATAAGTAAAAAAAAAAAAAAGAATAAGGATCTGTTTTGACATGAAATGGATATATCCATATATCTCTGACTTATATTTATGAGATGATAAAATATGGCAAAACCTATACCAAAAATTGGTTCGCGTAGAAATAGACGTATTGGTTCACGTAAGAATACACGTAGAATCCCCAAGGGAGTTATTCATGTTCAAGCAAGTTTCAACAATACCATTGTGACTGTTACAGATGTACGGGGTCGAGTAATTTCTTGGTCCTCTGCCGGGGCTTGTGGATTCAAGGGTACAAGAAGGGGTACACCATTTGCCGCTCAAACCGCAGCAGGAAATGCTATTCGGACAGTAGTGGATCAAGGTATGCAACGAGCAGAAGTTATGATAAAAGGCCCGGGTCTCGGAAGAGATGCGGCATTAAGAGCTATTCGTAGAAGTGGTATACTATTAAGTTTCATACGGGATGTAACTCCTATGCCACATAATGGCTGTAGGCCTCCTAAAAAAAGACGTGTGTAAAAATAAACATTGAAGAGATTTCAAGA